AGGCTGATCCTGAGCTGCCATCCACGCACGAATACCCTCGTTTAAAAGAATATTTTTGGTGTAGAAAGTCTCAAATTCAGGATCTTCCGCTGCACGGATTTCCTGGGAAACGAAGTCATAGGCACGTAGGTTCAGAGCCAGGCCGACTACGCCAATAGCACTCATCCATAAACCGGTGACGGGTACAAATAGCATAAAGAAATGTAACCAACGTTTATTGGAAAAAGCAACACCAAAGATTTGGGACCAAAAGCGGTTAGCAGTGACCATTGAATAAGTTTCTTCAGCTTGAGTTGGGTTAAAAGCGCGGAAGGTATTTGCACCATCACCATCCTCGAATAGAGTGTTTTCTACGGTCGCCCCATGAATAGCGCATAGCAGAGCCGCGCCTAATACTCCGGCAACTCCCATCATATGAAATGGGTTCAACGTCCAATTATGAAATCCTTGGAAAAAGAGGATGAATCGAAATATCGCTGCTACGCCAAAACTCGGCGCAAAGAACCAACCAGATTGCCCCAGTGGATAAATAAGGAATACGGAAACAAAAACAGCGATTGGAGCAGAGAATGAAATTGCATTATAAGGTCGCAATTGAACAGACCGAGCAAGTTCAAATTGACGTAACATGAAACCTATTAGTGCAAAAGCCCCATGGAGAGCGACAAAAGTCCACAGACCCCCTAATTGACACCAACGAGTAAAATCCCCTTGCGCTTCCGGGCCCCATAGTAGCAACAAAGAGTGTGCTAAACTATTGGCAGGGGTGGAAACTGCCGCGGTTAAGAAATTACAACCTTCCAAATAGGAACTAGCCAATCCATGGGTATACCAAGAAGTTACAAAAGTTGTCCCTGTAAACCAACCCCCTAAAGCGAAATAAGCACAAGGAAAGAGCAATAGGCCGGACCATCCTACAAAAACGAAACGGTCCCTTCGTAACCAGTCGTCCATAATATCAAATAGATCATTTTCTTCTTTAGTAACTCTACCAAGGGCTATAGTCATAGTGATCCTCCTATTCAATTACTTCAACCATTTCCGAGCACCTCATATCACTTCCAAGGCATACGATAGTTTAATTATCTGTGGACGATTTCTTTCTCGTTCAATGCCCTTTTTCAATGGTCTCGAAGATAGAAATTTTGCATTTTTATCTATGGGGTCACAACCGAGGTCGTGGTAAATCCATGAATTTGATTCGATTAGTTTTTCTTATACTATAGAAATAAACATTTGAATTCAGCATTATTCCATGACTCCTATTTCAAAGCCTATCCTTTAAGGGAAAAATGAAAATAAAAGTAACCCCTCTTTTCCCACTCGCTCTCTATTGCATGGGTGGAAGAACAAAAATAGGATTCTGAAAAAAAAAAGAAAGATATTGAAAAAAAAAATTGACTTTCGAAATAAATTTTTATGTGTAGCGGAAAGGAGTTGCGATTTTTTCTTATTCCTATAGAACATCTAGTAACAAGAATATGAAATCGTAAATAGCGAAAAATTCTTGCCTTGCGCGGTCTAAGTCTAAGGAAATACAAAAAATCCGCTTATACAATTTCATCTACATCGAATTTATATATCAGAATAGCGAATAGAGGCATCATTCAAGGAGTCAGGTCTACTTACTTTATATTTCTTTCCAATTTTATGGTGGGTTTGATAAGAATCCTTTTTGCTTTGTTGATAAATAATCAAAAAAGAGTTTTTTATTTTTTATATAACCTGCTTGTTTTATTATAACAAGTCCTATATGGAAATGCCCGCTGAAGAGAAAATCTATCTGATTGTTTCTCAGCCAATATCGAATTTTAGAAAGAAAAAACAAGAATTTTCTTCTTTTTTTTATTAACATTAAGAAAAAAGAATATAACTAAAATGGAATTGGCAATATAATTTTTATGGGCTTTTGAAAGAAAAAGGAAGGATTTTTTGCAATCGTTATTTCTTGCCTCTGTCATATTACGGAAACCTTTCGATTTGGAACGGGGAGAGATGGCTGAGTGGACTAAAGCGGCGGATTGCTAATCCGTTGTACAATTTTTTTGTACCGAGGGTTCGAATCCCTCTCTTTCCGCCCCCTCGGATCATTTGGGACTTTCGAATTGGAAGGAATTCTGACCCCCGGATTTTCTCATAGATAAATGTACGAAACAAATCCAATTTGTAAGAAAAAATTCCAAAAAAAATTGGATTTTTACTCCTCACGCCCAGGATTACGTCCTGGGTCATTAGATAAGAATCCAAAGATAAAGAGGGAAACAAAGAATATCACTACTGTATAAACAAAAAGTTTGAGAGTAAGCATTACATAATCTCCAAGATTTTTTTTTAAGGAATAGATTACCCGTTTTTCCTTACCACACAGATCCATTAGGATGGGTTTTGTTTATTTTGACACCTAAAAATGCAAAAATCAATTCTTGAAAAAAATTGCAAGAATTGATTTCTAATAAGCACTCTTATCAATATCAAAAATTAGGTTAGGTATTGTGTGGGTACCTAAAGGTACCTGCTCAATGTAGGTGCAGGGGTAGAAAGGCTGATCCAAATTTATTGCTGCAGCTATACATTCAATGTAGAAGAATTTGAATTTTAGAATCGAAGGTTCATAATATAAGATAAGACTTCTCGGCTTTTATCCATTTTTCGAATTTTTTTGGAATGAATACATCATTCAATTTGGCAGACAGAGTAGTAAAGATTTCATCGAAAACTTACAGCAGCTTGCCAAACAAAGGCTAATAGAAAAAAGAGTACAGGTATGACAGGCATAACATCCACGATTGGGTTGAAAATGGCATAAGCTTCGGGCAATTTGGCGAAGAAAAAACTAGTCGGATAAAGAACAGAATTAAAACAGATACAGGTTAAACTAAGTATATTAGGCATAACAAGCATTTCGTTCTTGTAGAGTAGATAATTGGATTTTGATTGAGTTATTTTTCTAAGGGAAAAAGGAAAAGGCGGATTCAAAATCCTTTTTTCTTCGGACTTTCCCAAACGCAAAATACCTCCTTGTATTCGCACTCTCAAATGAGAATGGAAGAAATTCGACTTTCATATAATATCTTAATAGAATTCCATGTAATGATCAATGCATTTTTTGGATTCTATATTATCCGCATGTCTAGAATCCTAGCAAGAGAGTATCCCTCATTTTTTATGTAATTGAAGTGGGATTGACGAATAACAAAACAAATAAACATACTAGTGTTTATTAGTGTCGGATAAAACCCGAAATGGGGCGTGGCCAAGTGGTAAGGCAGCGGGTTTTGGTCCCGTTACTCGGAGGTTCGAATCCTTCCGTCCCAGATTTTTCTGATGAAACGAAAGATGAAATCGTATTGTACCCCGCACGAGACAAAAGAAAGTTTATTAGAGAGAATAATTATCTCTTATGAACTCTTAGATTAGATGCATTTCTAAGCATTCATTTTCTTTCTCAGAAAACATAATCAAGTGTCAAGTCCAGTCAAATTGAATATCTTTATTTTCATGAAAAATTTGGTCTATACGTAAAACACTGTATAAAAAATGAGACCTATCCCTTTATGATAGAGATAGATTTTTGTTGTATTATATTATTAGCAAAAAGGGTCCTTCTTTGGTTAAGCGAAAACGATCTCGATCTGTGATTCTTTAAATATCCAGAATGATCCATTCTGGTAAGGATAAGGTAAGAACTGTTCGTTGGATAGAATGGATTCCAAAAATCATACTTCTACTAATTTTTGATTTGGAGTTGCTTCTTTTAGGTAAAAGAAAGAATGCTATAAGTAAAAGCAAAGACCTTAATTTTACTTTACACGAAATGTGTTTTTTTTACTTCATTTTTTTCTTTCTTTTGGTATTCGAGTCGAAGAAGTACGAGAATTCTATAACTACCAAAAAACTTTCAATCTTTTCATTGGAATAGTTTATTTAGTTAATAGTTAATTGTTTTTGTTACGGAAAAATATATTGCTAATCTAATTCTAATATAGTAATTAAATTAATTCAATTTTTTTTTGAGGTTGATAGTTTATTTGTTGGAGAAGAATCGATCCTTCTCTTCTCATTTCAGGATTGACCATCTCGAGTCCTCTGTTGAGAATTGAAATTCAATAATAAATAAGTCTTAAGCAAACTTGTTTATTCGTCTTTTTCGAACTATGTTTCCTTCATATGATAGAATATGGGTTTAAATAAATTGGATCTTTGCGGAGTCTTCCCCGATAAATACTTATTTCTTTTATCCATATTTTTCCATAGATAGCAAGTTTGAATTAGTATACAAAAAACTAAACTAAACCAATGACTATTCATGATCCCATCCATATTGGATCAATTCCCTATACCACTTTGCAATGAAATTTGAGGAATGTTTGTTATGGTGAAACTTCGTTTAAAACGATGTGGTAGAAAGCAACGTGCGACTTGAAGGACATGATCGATTGTGGATTTTGCTATCCATCATTTTTCATAGTAATGAAAATGCTCTTGGCTCGACATAGTCTGTTCTATTCGTCCCGAACCAAATTTGCGCTGGGTTGTTTGTAAGTAAATAGTACACGATGGAGCTCGAGAGGACAGAGTTGATTTTTTATCAAGGGAAAGAATCTAGGGTTAGTGAAAACTAATAAATTAGGCCAACTTTGTCAGTCTATCCTTAATATAGAAGTCGAAAGGTTAAAATAAGAAGAAAGTCCAATTTTGGAAGATTGGAAAAACTCTTTCAATTAAAAGTCTATCAAAATCAATCGCTCATATTCGATTTCTATAGAAGAGGGAAATGCTTTATCGAAGGAAATAAGAAAAAAAGGGTATGTTGCTACTCTTTTGAAAGAAAAAAGAATAGGAATTCCCGAAGTAATGTCTAAACCCAAGGATTTCACAAATCAAAGATAAAGAATTCCGGAACAAGTAAACGCGATTTTCAACTGTCTCAACAATAAAATTGTCTCAACAATTGAATTGGATCAGAATAAGGAATAAAAGTAAATTCGTTCGAGATGAGACAAAGAAAAGAGTTTAGAGACGACTCAAAAAATTTCGAAGGATTTTTCCTTTTAAGTCTGTCAGTCAAAATTAGCCAACTTGAGTCATGAGTATAAATGAAATTTGTTTTTTCTGTAAGGAAATTAATGCAAGTCATAGTCGAATTTCTATCTACTTGTATTATAGACAGAAATTCGAATCATTTTCTCGAGCCGTATGAGGAGAAAACCTCCTATACGTTTCTAGGGGGGGCATTGTTTAGCTACATCTATCCCAATAAGCTGTCTATCGAATCGTTGCAATTGATGTTCGATCTCGAAGAGAAGGAAGAGATCTTCGAAAAGTAGGTTTTTATGATCCGATAAAGAATCAAACTTGTTTAAATGTTCCAGCTATTCTCTATTTCCTTGAAAAGGGTGCTCAACCTACAAGAACTGTTTATGATATTTTAAGGAAGGCAGAATTCTTTAAAGAAAAAGAAGGAACTTTGAGTTAATTGAAGAACTAAATGAATAAAAAAGTAGGAGAGGGATCACTAGTATCCCTCGTTGTCTAATTATTTAGACACAATTTGCCTCTTTCTTAGTCCTATTTTTGACTGGATTTATGTCGTGCCAATCCAACATAAGCCCTTATTTTATTTACTTTTTATATCTAATTTGTTTTCTTACCATTGTATTTCCATTGACAAAGGTCTATTGAACATCTAGAATTTGTAGATAGATAGGTCTCTTTATCCTCACTCCATATTAGGTTTTTCTGCCTACACTTCGCTCAAATGATAGGGTTGTCCCTCTTGCATGTACTCTCATACAAGATTTTTGGATTTCTTTAAATAGAAATTGCTAAAAAAATGACAATTTTGCCATCGTGATTGGAGCCGCTCTTTTTTTAACCTTAGTGAAATTTAACCGGACCTGTTCATTTTGGCATTTGAGTGTTTTTAATGGGGGATAAAATCTTTCTTTTGATGTCTTGCTAGTTCAATGTTTTGACAGGAGCGTGCGGTGTAATTCCATTGATTTTTGGGTTTCGATCGTATCTAAGATCCTATTTTATCTGGGTTGCTAACTCAATGGTAGAGTACTCGGCTTTTAAGTGCGACTATGATCTTTTACACATTTGGATGAAGCAACAAATTCGTTCAGACTCTTGGTAGAGTCTAGAAGACCACGACTGATCCTCAAGGGTAATGAATGGAAAAAATAGCATGTCGTAATAAAATCAAATTCTTATTTTTGATTTTTGAAATGGAATAAAAAAATTCCGATTTTCTGGGTCTAGTGAATAAATGGATAGAGTCTGGCTCCAATTCTGGTAAAATAAAAAGCAACGAGCTTAACTTCTTAATTGAAATGATTCCCCGATCTAATTAGACGTTAAAAATAGATTAGTGCCTGATGCGGGGAAAGGTTGGGTTTTCCTATGAGCGGACCCTTGATTTTTTCTTTGTTTTTTTAGAAATCCTAATTATTCTTGATTATGGATTGAAAAGGGATGTTATGGATTGAATGTGTAAAAGAAGCAGTATATTGATAAAGAGACTGTATTCCAAAGTCAAAAGAGCAATTGGCCTGCAAAAATAAAAGATTTGTTCTCTTTTGTAATTAGAACAAACATAAACTAATTGGATAGAAAAGGAAAAGATCTGTGGATTAGACTCCCTTTCTTTCCAGGGTTTGTATTAAAAAATGCAACACCCTGTTCTGACCATATTGCACTATGTATCATCATTTGATAAACCGAGAAATGCTTCCTCTTTCTGATTCAAGTAGAAATACAAATGGAAAAATTCGAAGGGTATTCAGAAAAACAGAAATCTCGTCAACAATACTTCGTCTACCCACTTCTCTTTCAGGAGTATATTTATGCATTTGCCCATGATTATGGATTAAATGATTCCGAGCCTGTGGAAATTGTTAGTTGTAATAACAAGAAATTTAGTTCACTACTTGTGAAACGTTTAATTATTCGAATGTATCAGCAGAATTTTTGGATTAACTCGGTTAATCATCCTAACCAAGATCGATTGTTGGATTACAACAATTTTTTTTATTCTGAGTTTTATTCTCAGATTCTATCTGAGGGGTTTGCGATCGTTGTAGAAATCCCATTCTCGCTACGAGAATTATCTTGTCCGAAAGAAAAAGAAACAACAAAGTTTCAGAATTTACGATCTATTCATTCAATATTTCCCTTTTTAGAAGACAAATTTTTGCATTTACATTATCTATCACATATAGAAATACCCTATCCTATCCATTTGGAAATTTTGGTTCAACTCCTTCAATACCGGATCCAAGATGTTCCATCTTTGCATTTATTGCGATTCTTTCTCAACTACTATTCGAATTGGAATAGTCTTATTACTTCAATGAAATCGATTTTTCTTTTGAAAAAAGAAAATAAAAGACTATTTCGATTCTTATATAACTCTTATGTATCAGAATATGAATTTTTCTTGTTGTTTCTTCGTAAACAATCTTCTTGCTTACCATTAACATCTTCTGGAACCTTTGT